ATAAAACTTTTTTTATGCATTTCAATTTACAAACATAAAATTAAGTAAGCTAAAGGCGGTTAAATTTGCTTAAATAAAAATTTTTGACTAAAATTTTAATAATTTAAAGTAAATATTAGTTTTAGGGGATTAAGATTATTTTTTTTTTATTTTGTTTAATTATTAAATTATGTTTGTTAGTCAGAATTGAAAAAAAAAGTTTTATTTTTGTTTTTAAATTAAATAGAATTTGGTATTTATATGTAAATATTTGTATGATAAGCAATAAAATTTTAAAAATTATGAAAAATAAATATTCGCAATAGATAATTTTAATTATTAATGAAAATTAGATTTAAGACAAAATTCTTTGTATTAACAAATTTTGTGCCAGCAGTTGCGGTTATACAAAAAATGCAATTTAATTAATTTTAGGATTAATATATTTATTTTATAGAAAATTTAAGTTAAGATTTTTTAGGTGAAATTTAAAATTTTTAAATAATTTGAAATTAAGGGGTAAGAAATTATTTAATAAATTTAAGGATAGACTAGGATTAGATACCCTATTATTTTGAATGTAAATGTAACCTAGACCGGTAGGAGTTAAATTTTTGAAAATTAAAGAATTTGGCGGTTTTTTAGTCTATTCAGAGGAACCTGTTCTGTAATCGATAATCCACGATTTAATTATCTTTATTTATTAGTTTGTATATCGTTGTAGTCGGAATATTTTAGAAGAATTTTAATATTCAGAAATTATTTTATAAAAAAAATCAGATCAAGGTATAGCTTATAGTAAAGTAAAAATGGGTTACATTTATTTTAATAAAGGAGTGAAAATTGTAAATTTATATGAATTTGGATTTGGAAGTAATTTTTTTTAAATTATAAAAATGATAAAAGCTCTAAAATATGTACATATCGCCCGTCGCTTTCACCTTAAAGTGAAATAAGTCGTAACAAAGTAGACTTACTGGAAAGTGTGTCTGGAATGTTCAAATCAGAGCTTGATATTAAAGTATTTTAGTTACATTAAAAGGTTAATTGTGGAATTCAATTTGATTTGATTTAGAGGGGATTATTAAATATAGTAAGAATTTTTTTAGGGGTAAAAAAAAGAATTATTATTTTAGTAAAAATAGGGGAACAATTATTGGTAATTATAGTTTAATAGTATCGTGAAAGAATTTTTTTTTAGGGGTAAAAGAAAAATTTTTATTTGTACCTTGTGTCTCAGGGTTTATCGAATATTATTAAAATTATAGTTTCTCGAATTTAAAAGAGCTAAAATTATATTATTTTATTGTAAAATAAACATTTATAATATAATTTTAGAAATGAAATGTTATTCGTTTTTAATATATCTAGTTATTCAAGAAAAAAATTTAATTTTGTTTTTATTAAGATATAATTTATTTAATAATAGTATTTTTATAAAAAGTGATTTTTGGGGGGATAAGCTTTTTAAAAAAAAATTATAAAAAAATAAAAATAATAAAAAATTATAGGATTAGTAGTGTCCATTATTAAAATAATGTTATAATTAATTTTGAGGGGTAAATTATTTTTATTTATTTTAAATATTTTATTGAATTAAAAATTTAAATTGTGAGTATTTTGAGAATATGATAAAATTAGTAGAAATGAAATTGTAGGGGAGATAGCTTTATTAAGGTAAATTAAAGGAATTCGGCAAAATTATTTTTCACCTGTTTATTAAAAACATGGCTTTTTGTATATAATTTAAAGTCTGGCCTGCCCACTGAAGTTTTAAAGGGCCGCGGTAACTTGACCGTGCTAAGGTAGCATAATCATTAGTTTTTTAATTGAAAGCTGGTATGAATGGTTTGATGAAAAAATAACTGTCTCTGATTTATTTTAATTGAATTTTATATTTAAGTAAAAAAGCTTAAATTTTTTTAAAAGACGAGAAGACCCTATAGAGTTTTATAAATTTAAATTTTAGTACTTTTAGGATTTTTACTTTTAAAATTTGAATTTATTTGATTGGGGTGATTGAAAAATTTAGTAAACTTTTTTTTTATTAGAATATTAATTAGTAAGTTTTTGATCCATTAATAATGATTATAAGATTAAATTACCTTAGGGATAACAGCGTAATTTTTTTTGAGAGTTCAAATCGAAAGAAAAGATTGCGACCTCGATGTTGGATTAAAATTAATTTTTGGTGTAGAGGCTAAGAATTTTAGGTCTGTTCGACCTTTAAAATTTTACATGATCTGAGTTTAAACCGGTGTGAGCCAGGTTGGTTTCTATCTTTAAATGGGGAGTATATTTTAGTACGAAAGGACCAAATATGTGATATAGTTATTTTTATAATGAATATCATTGTTATTTTGGCAGAGTAGTGCGGTTGATTTAGAATCATTATATGTAACTTATATTACAAATAATACTTGGTATTTATTGATTTATTTTTAATATTAGTTTCTTCAGTTATTTTAGTTATTTGTGTATTAGTAGGTGTAGCTTTTTTAACTTTATTAGAACGAAAGGTATTAGGTTATATTCAAATTCGTAAGGGGCCAAATAAAGTAGGTTTTATTGGATTAGTTCAACCTTTTAGAGATGCAATTAAGTTATTTACAAAGGAGCAAATTTATCCATTTATATCAAATTTAAATTTATATTATATTTCTCCGGTAATAAATTTATTTTTATCTTTATTATTATGGTTATGTATACCTTTTATTAGAGTTAATGTAAGATTTGATCTTTCAATTTTATTTTTTTTAAGAGTATCAAGGTTAAGGGTCTATACTGTAATATTGGCAGGTTGATCTTCAAATTCAAATTATTCTTTGTTAGGAAGATTACGAGCAGTGGCTCAGACTATTTCTTATGAAGTAAGATTAGTTCTTATTTTATTATCTTTTTTATTTTTAACTTTAAGAATAAATATTTTAGATTTAATAAAATTTCAAAAATTTATTTGATTAATTATATTGACTTTACCATTAAGGATAATTTGAGTAGTTTCAAGATTAGCTGAAACTAATCGGACTCCTTTTGATTTTGCTGAGGGTGAGTCAGAGTTAGTATCTGGGTTTAATGTTGAGTATAGAAGAGGAGGATTTGCTATAATTTTTTTAGCTGAATATTCAAGAATTTTATTTATAAGATTTTTTTGTAGAATATTATTTTTAGGGGGAAATATTATAGAATGAAGTTTTTTTTTAAAGGTAGGATTTATAGGTTTTTTTTGAATTTGAGTGCGAGGTACTTTGCCTCGATTTCGTTATGATAAATTAATATATTTAGCTTGAAAGGGTTATTTACCGGTAGCTTTAAATTATTTAAGGTTTTTTTTAAGTTTAAGATTAATGATTTTTATCTTTTTACTTTAGTTAATAAAATTTAGTATAAAATAAAAGTTAATAGAAAATTTTTTTTTCTATCCTATATTTTCAAAATATAAGCTTATTCAAGCTCATTAACTTATTTAAATAGTAATTTATCTTGTAAAGAAGCAATTCAGGGATTGATTAAGTAATAAATAAAATAAATTACTGTAAGAATTTGTCCTACAATAATATAAGGATCTTCTACAGGTCGAGCCCCAATTCATGTTAAAAGAATAATAATAGTGAATAAAGTTCAAAATAAAATTTTATTAAGGGGATAAAATTGTGTTCTTAATATTTTTTTTTTATTTATAAAAGGAAGAGTGTAAAGAATAGCAATTGATATTACTAAGGCAATTACTCCTCCTAATTTATTAGGAATAGAACGTAAGATAGCATATGCAAAAAGAAAGTATCATTCTGGTTGAATATGAACAGGTGTAACTAAAGGATTAGCAGGTACAAAATTATCAGGATCCCCAAGAAGATAAGGATTTCTTAAAGTTAGAATTATTAATAATATTAGTATAATTAAATATCCTAAGATATCTTTAAATGAAAAATATGGATGAAAGGGTAATTTATCAATATTTCTATTTGTTCCTAAGGGGTTATTAGATCCTGTTTGATGTAGAAAAAGTAAATGAATTATAACTATTGCTAAAATAATAAAAGGTAAAATAAAATGTAGAGCAAAAAATCGAGTTAAAGTTGCATTATCAACAGCAAATCCCCCTCAAATTCATTCTACAATTATTTTACCTAAATAGGGGATAGCAGATACGAGGTTAGTAATAACTGTTGCTCCTCAAAAAGATATTTGTCCTCAGGGTAAAACATAGCCTAGGAATGCTGTTGCTATAACAAGGAAAAAAATTGTAACTCCAATTATTCATGTTTCAATTAAATTATATGATCTATAATATATACCTCGGCCAATGTGAATATAAAGACAAATAAAAAAAAATGAGGCCCCATTAGCATGAAGTGTACGAATTAATCACCCATAATTTACATTGCGACAAATATGAGCTACTCTATTAAAAGCTAATTCAATATTAGGACAATAATGTATAGCTAAAAAAAGACCTGTAATAATTTGGATAATTAAGCAAAGACCAAGTAATGATCCAAAATTTCATAAAGTAGAAATATTAGAAGGAGAAGGTAAGTCAATTAAAGAGTTATTTATAATTTTTAGAATAGGGGAAGTTTTTCGTAAAGGTATTTTCATTAGGTTTTTTGTCGTAAAGGGCCATATTGAATATTAGTAATTTTTACTACCATAATTAATGTTACTAATAAATAATTGATTATTAAAAAGAAAATTATATTTATTGGTCAGATAAAAAATTTATTTAAAGATATTTTAAAATTAAAATTTTGATTTTGGTTAAATAAATCAGTTAATAAAAAAGTATTTAAAAAATATTCATCTAATAAGATAAATAAGGAAAAAAATAATAAAATAAAAATTCTAAGTATAAAAATTTTATTAGAAAATTTAAATTTTTCATTTGATGCAACTCTAGTTATATAAATAAATAAAATTAATATTCCACCAATTATAATTAAAAAAAGAATATAAGAATATCAATAATTAAAATTTATTAAGCCTCTTAGTATTCTAATTAAAATTGTTTCTAACAATAAAATTAATCCAAATGATAAAGGATGAGTTAAGAAAATAAAAATTAATGCAAAAATTGTTATCATTATAATAATACTTAATATAATTTCAAGAAATAGTTTAATTAAAATTTTAATTTTGGAGATTAAAGATAAGATATTATCTTTTTCTTGATGTTTTAAAAGATTAAACTTATTTTTGATTTACAAGACCAATATTTTGACTTAAATTATTAAAACTAATGTTAATTTATATTTGTTTATCAATTTTATTGAGTTTATCTGGTATAATAGTTTTTACTTTAAAGCAAAAGCATTTATTAGTAATATTATTAAGTTTAGAATTTATTGTAATTTCAATTTATTTAAATATAATAGTTTATTTGTCAGAAATTGGTTACGAATATTTTTTTTCTATAATTTTTTTAACTATAAGGGTTTGCGAAGGGGCTTTAGGTCTTTCTGTTTTAGTTTCTATAATTCGAACACATGGGAATGATCATATTTTAACTTTTTCTAGATTATGATAAAATTTTTATTAGCTTTAATATTTATGATACCTTTATGTTTTTTAAAATATTTTTGATTAATAAATTGATTATTTTTTATTTTATCTTTTTTATTTTTTATGAATATTTCATATAGATTTATTTGAATAAATATTTCATATTTTTTAGGAAGAGATTTACTATCTTATAGATTAATTTTTTTAAGATTTTGAATTTGTAGATTAATAATTTTAGCTAGAGAAAAATTATTAAAAACTAATAATTATTCTAATTTATTTTTATTTATAATAATTAATTTAATATTAGCTTTATACTTAGCTTTTTCTTCTATAAACTTATTTATTTTTTATTTATTTTTTGAAATTAGATTAATTCCAACTTTTATTTTAATTATTGGTTGAGGTTATCAACCAGAACGTATTGAAGCTGGAATTTATTTATTATTTTATACATTATTGGTTTCTTTGCCAATAATAATTGCAATTTTTTATTGTTATGAATTTTTTTTTAGTTTAGATTTTTATTTTTTGAATAAAAATTTAAAAAATTTATTTATATATATATGTATAAATATAGTTTTTTTAGTTAAAATGCCAATATTTTTTATTCATTTATGATTACCAAAGGCACATGTTGAAGCTCCTGTTTCTGGATCAATAATTTTAGCTGGTGTTATATTAAAATTAGGAGGGTATGGAATAATACGATTAATAAAATTATTTTTATATGTAGGAATAAAAATTAATTTAGTTTTTATTGTTATTGGAGTTATAGGCGGAGTTATTATTTCTTTAATTTGTTTGCGTCAAAGAGATATTAAATCTTTAATTGCTTATTCTTCAGTAGCTCATATAGGGTTAGTTTTAGCTGGAATTATAACGTTAAATTTATGGGGATTTTGAGGATCTTTAATTATAATATTAGCCCATGGTTTATGTTCTTCAGGTTTATTTTGTTTAGCTAATATTACTTATGAACGAATGCATAGACGAAGAATATATTTAAATAAAGGTTTAATAAATATTTTACCAAGAATAACTTTTTGATGATTCATATTTAGTATTAGAAATATAGCTGCCCCCCCTTCTTTAAATTTATTAGGAGAAATTATACTTATTAATAGAATTATTAGTTATCACTGATGATTAATAATTTTTTTATCATTAATTTCATTCTTTAGGGCAGCTTATTCTTTATTTTTATATTCTTATACTCAACATGGAAAATATTTTTCTAGAGTATACACTATTTTCTTAGGTAATTTTCGAGAATTTTTATTATTATTCCTTCATTGATTACCTTTAAATATTTTAATTTTAAAATGTGAATATTTTTTATTATGAATTTATTCAAATAGTTTAATAAAAAATATTGATTTGTGGAGTCAGAGATATAAAATTTATTTTGAATAATTATTTTAACTAAAATTTATTTTTTTAGCTTATTAATGATTTCTTTAAGTTTATTTTTAAAATCTTTAGATTTTATAATTTTTGATTATAGGATTATTCTTGAATATGAATTAATTAATTTGAATTCTTCTATAATTAAAATAGTTTTAATTTTTGATTGAATATCTCTTTTATTTATGAGATTTGTTTTATTTATTTCTTCTATAGTAATTTATTATAGAGAAGAATATATGCATGGAGATGTTTATTTAAATCGATTTATTTTATTAGTAATTATATTTGTTTTATCTATAATATTTTTAATTTTAAGACCAAATTTAATTTCAATTTTAATTGGTTGAGATGGACTAGGTTTAGTATCTTATTGTTTAGTTATTTATTATCAAAATGAAAAAAGTTATAATGCAGGTATATTAACAGCTTTATCTAATCGAATCGGTGATGTAGCTTTATTAATATCTATTGCTTGATTTTTAAATTTTGGCAGATGAAGTTTTTTTTATTATTTAGATTTTATAAAATCAAGTAGAATTATAGAATTAATTTCTTATTTAATAGTTTTGGCGGCATTTACAAAAAGAGCACAAATTCCTTTTTCTTCATGATTACCAGCAGCTATAGCTGCTCCTACACCTGTTTCTGCTTTAGTTCATTCTTCTACATTAGTAACTGCTGGAGTATATTTATTAATTCGTTTTAATTTTGTATTGTCAGAATCATTAAAAATATTATTTTTATTAATTGCTAGATTGACTATATTTATATCTGGTTTAGGAGCTAATTTTGAATTTGATTTAAAAAAAATTATTGCTTTATCGACTTTAAGACAATTAGGATTAATAATAAGAATTTTATTTTTAGGGAGATATGAATTGGCTTTTTTTCATTTATTAACTCATGCTTTATTTAAGGCATTATTATTTATATGTGCCGGAGCTATTATTCATAGGATAGGAAATTGTCAGGATATTCGATTTATAGGAAATATGATTAATCAATTACCTATTGTTTGTGCTTTTTTTAATATTTGTAATTTTTCTTTATGTGGTTTACCTTTTTTATCAGGATTTTATTCAAAAGATTTAATTGTGGAGATTATGTCAATATCTATTTTAAATAATTTTATTTATTGATTATTTTATATTTCTATTGGATTAACAGTTTGTTATAGTTTTCGGTTAGTTTATTATAGTTTTGTGGGAAATTTAAATTATTTAAGATTAAATAATTTACTTGAAGATAAAAAATATATACTTAAGGGTATAGGGGGATTAATTTTTTTAGTTATTTTTATAGGAAGATTATTATTGTGAGTAATATTTCCGTCTCCTTATTTTATTTGTCTACCAATTTTTTTGAAAATTATAACTTTAATAATAGTAATTTTGGGGATATTTTTAGGGTATGAATTAGCTAAGTTTAAAATTCATTATTCTTTAAAATCTAAAATATTTTTAACTTTAAGAAGATTTTTAGCAATAATATGAAATATACCTTTAATTTCAACATTAGGGATTAATTTTTATCCTTTATATTTAGGAACGATATATAGGAAAGTTTTTGATCAAGGTTGATATGAATATTATGGAGGTCAAAATTTAAGATTAAGATTAAAATTTTTATCTCATTTTTTTCAATTATTATCAATTAATCATTTAAAAATTTATTTTTTATTAACGATTTTATGAATTAGATTTATTTTAATTTTTATATACTTAAATAGCTTAATTAGAGTTTAATATTGAAGATATTAAGGTGATAAATTTATCTTTAAGTAATTTATAAGGAATTAATCTAATTTTACAGTGAAAGTGTAATGTTTTTTTTAAACTATATAAATAGAAATATAAACGAAGTTTCATCGCTTAAGAATTAAGTTAGAAGCTTATTCTTGATCTCATATTTCCTTAATTGGAGAATTTCTCAATTTTATCATTAACAGTGATATACCTCTATTTTGGTTTCAATTAAAATAAGGATGAAAATTCATCAAATTTTTAGGTCGAAACTAAATGCAATTTTTTGCTTCTTATTAAAGATAAATTGAAAATCAATACCTTTTAAGTGCAAATTAAATGTTATACTTAACTATTATCCTAATAGGCTCAGTCTAGGGCTCCTTGATTTCATTCATGATAGAGTCCTATAAGAAGAATAATGATAAAAAATATGGAAATTCATGAGTAACTTAAAATATTAGAAATTTTTAAAGTTAGGATTAAAGGTAGAAGAAGAGTTAATTCTACATCGAAAAGTAAAAAAATTACTGCAATTAAAAAAAATTGTAAAGAAAATGGTAGACGAGCAGAATTTTTAGGATCAAAGCCACATTCAAATGGAGATCTTTTTTCTCGGTCAGAGAAAGTTTTTTTAGAAATTAAATTTAGAATTAATACTAATAAGAAATTAATTATTAAAATAATTAGAGAAATAAGAAAAATTAATTTTATTATTTATACTAGGTTAACTAGATTTTTTGATTGGAAGTCAAATATAATTTTTATACTATATAAATTATCTACCTCATCAATAAATTGAAATATATAAGAATAATCAAACTACATCTACAAAATGTCAGTATCAAGCTGCAGCTTCAAATCCAAAATGATGAATAGATCTGAAATGTCCGAGATAATGACGAATTAAGCAAACAAGTAGAAAAGTTGAACCAATAATTACATGTAATCCATGAAATCCAGTTGCTATAAAAAATGATGATCCGTAAACTCTATCAGCGATAGTAAAGGGAGCTTCAATATATTCATAAGCTTGAAGAATGGTAAAATAAATTCCTAGAATTACAGTAATAATTAATCCTTGCAATCCTTGTTTATAGTTATTTTCTATAAGTCTATGATGGGCTCATGTAACAGTAAGTCCTGATGTTAATAAAATTAAAGTATTAAGAAGAGGAATTTCTAAAGGGTTAAAAGTTTGAATTCCTTTTGGAGGTCAAATTATTCCTAGTTCAATTCTAGGAGAAAGGGAATTATGGAAAAATCCTCAAAAAAAAGATAAGAAAAAAAAGATTTCTGATGTAATAAATAAAATTATTCCTCAACGTAATCCTATAGTTACATTATATGTATGTAAGCCTAAGAAAGTTCTTTCTCGGACAATATCACGTCATCATTGATATATAATTAAAAGTATAGTCAATAATCCTAAAAATAAAAGATTTCTTTCATAAAAATGAAATCATTTAATTAATCCTATTATAGTTGTTATAGCTCTTAAAGCTCCTAGTAAGGGTCAGGGTCTAGCGTCTACTAAATGAAATGGGTGATTTTTATGGAATCTCATTAATTTACTTCTCTTGAATATAGAGTACTAAGAATAGCAAATACATAAGATTGAATAATTGATACTGCAGTTTCTAGAATTAATAAAAGAATTTGGGTAATAATAAGAAAATTAATTAAAATAATATTTAATATTGGACCTGTATTTCCTAATAATGTTATTAGTAAATGTCCAGCAATTATATTAGCTGATAAACGAACTGCTAATGTTCCAGGTCGAATTAAATTTCTGATTGTTTCAATACAAACTATAAAAGGTATTAAAATTGGAGGTGTTCCTTGAGGAACTAAATGAGCAAATATATGGATAGTATTATTAATTCATCCAAAAATTATAAAACTTAATCATAAAGGTAAAGCTAATCTTAAGGTTAAAGATATATGTCTTGTTCTTGTAAAAATATAGGGGAATAATCCTAAAAAATTATTAAATAAAATTAATGAAAATAAAGAAATAAAAATTAATGTTCTTCCTTGAGTTTTATTGTAACCAATTAAAATTTTAAATTCTTTGTGTAAAGTTATAATAATTTTTATTCAAATTATGTTTAATCGAGAAGGAATTAATCAAAAAGAAGAGGGAATAATTAGTAATCCTAATAAAGTTCTTATTCAATTTAAAGAAAAATTAAAATTAGTTCTAGGGTCAAAAGATGAAAATAAATTTATTATCATTTTCAGTTAAAATTAAGAATTTTTTTTGTTTTATTTTGAATTTTAATAATATAGTTAAAGGAATAAAAATTTAAAATATTAAATAAAACTAAGATAATTACGAAAAAAAAATATAAAGTTAATCAATTTAAAGGTGCTATTTGAGGAATTAAAAATTATTAATTTAATTTAATAATTTTAGCTTGACAAGCTAATGTTATTATTTAACTAAATTTTTCATTAGAAGTAGGCGTAAATTACTATAGTATGGTTTAAAATTCCATTGCTTTCTTTCAGCCATCTAATGAGTTTTCTGTTATTTTAGAAACTCATTTAATAAAAAATTTAGGAGAAATTCTTTCAATGACAATAGGTATAAATCTATGATTAGCTCCACAGATTTCTGAACATTGACCATAAAATAACCCTGTTCGATTAATAGAAAATCTAACTTGATTTAAACGACCAGGAGTAGCATCAATTTTTACTCCTAACGCAGGAATTGTTCAAGAATGAATTACATCTGTAGCAGTTACTAATAATCGAATTTGAGATTCATAGGGTAATACCATACGATTATCAACGTCTAATAATCGAAAATGAAAGGGAGAAAGAGAATTTATTGGAATTATATAAGAGTCAAATTCAATATTTTTGAAGTCAGAATATTCATATGATCAATATCATTGATGACCAATTGATTTTACTGTGATTAAAGGATTATTTACTTCATCTAAAATATAAAGTAATCGTAATGAAGGTAAGGCAATAAAAATTAAAGTAACTGCGGGTAAGATAGTTCAAATAATTTCAATTGTTTGTCCCTCTAGAAGATAACGATGAGAAAATTTGTTAAAAAATAAGGTAATTATTAATTGACCAACTAAAACTGTAATAATTACTAAAATTATTAAAGTATGGTCATGAAAAAAAGAAAGTTGCTCTATTAAAGGAGAAGCTCTATCTTGAAGGAGAAGGGTTTTTCATGTAGCGATTTCTAAAAAAAGCCTTAATCTTCATATTTGGGGTTTAAGTCCAATGCACTATTCTGCCATTTTAGAAATGGCCTGTTACAATAGGAAGTTCAGTATATCTATGTTCAGCTGGGGGGAAGTGTTGTAATCATTCAATTGAAGTAATTATTCTTAAAGAAGAGAGAGCTTTTCGTTGGACAGCTAATCTTTCTCAAAAAATGTATAATAAAAGAATTACTCTTACTAAGGAAATTAATGATCCAATAGAAGAAACTACATTTCATAAAGTGAATGCATCAGGATAATCTGAATAACGTCGAGGTATTCCTCTTAATCCTAAAAAATGTTGAGGGAAAAAAGTTATATTAACACCTACAAATATAACAAAAAATTGAATTTTTAAATATTTATTATGTAGAGTTAAACCTGTAAATAAAGGGAATCATTGTACAAATCCGGCTATAATTGCAAATACAGCTCCTATTGAAAGAACATAGTGAAAGTGAGCAACAACATAATATGTGTCATGAAGAATAATATCAAGTGAAGAATTAGCTAATACAACTCCAGTTAATCCTCCTACAGTAAATAGAAAAACAAATCCTAAGGCTCAAAGAGAAACAGGATTATAAAAAAGTTGAGTTCCATGATATGTAGCTAATCATCTGAAAACTTTAATTCCTGTGGGTACAGCAATAATTATAGTTGCAGAAGTAAAGTAAGCTCGAGTATCAACATCTATTCCTACTGTAAATATATGATGAGCTCATACTACAAATCCTAGAAGTCCAATAGCTATTATAGCATAGATTATACCTAAAGTTCCAAAGGCTTCTTTTTTGCCTCTTTCTTGTCTAATAATATGAGAAATTATACCAAATCCGGGAAGAATAAGAATATAAACTTCTGGATGTCCAAAAAATCAAAATAAGTGTTGGTATAAAATAGGGTCTCCTCCTCCTGCGGGGTCAAAGAAAGAAGTATTTAAATTTCGATCAGTTAAAAGTATTGTAATTGCTCCAGCTAAAACAGGAAGAGAAAGTAATAAAAGGATGGCTGTTACTTTTACGGCTCAAACAAATAAGGGTAAACGATCTATATTTATACCTGAGGGTCGTATATTAATTACGGTAGTAATAAAATTTACTGCACCAAGAATTGAAGAAATTCCAGCTAAATGAAGACTAAAAATTGCTAAATCTACAGATGAACCTCTATGGGCTACATTAGCAGCTAAAGGGGGGTAAACAGTTCATCCAGTTCCTGCGCCATTTTCTACAATTCTTCTTATAATTAATAAAGTTAATGATGGGGGTAACAATCAAAATCTTATATTATTTATTCGAGGGAAAGCTATATCTGGGGCACCTAGTATTAAGGGAACTAATCAGTTTCCAAATCCTCCAATTATAATAGGTATAACTATAAAAAAAATTATAACAAAAGCATGAGCTGTAACAATTACATTATAAATTTGGTCATCTCCAATTAATGATCCAGGGGTACCTAATTCTGTTCGGATTAGTAATCTTAAGGCTGTTCCAACTATTCTTGCTCAAGCTCCAAATAGAAAATACAAAGTACCAATGTCTTTGTGGTTAGTTGAAAATAATCATTTTTTCGGTAAAATGGCTGAGATTAAGCTGTAAACTGTAAATTTATAAACGAAATGATTATTTTCTTTTACCAGTCTTATATTCAAAATGATTTTAAATTGCAAATTTAAAGGTGACTAAGGTCTAAGGCTTAGAATATATTTTTTCTATTTACAACTTTGAAGGTTGGCAGTTTAATTAACTTAAATCCTTAAATATAATTAAAAATTAAGGTACAAATTAATAAACCGGAAAGGGATAAAAAATTAAAAAATATAATTAAATAATTTATTTTGATAGGGGTAAAAATGAGAACTTCATTTCTATTAATTACGAATGTAGAAAAAGTAATTCGTAGATAGAAAAATAGTGTAATTAATGTAAAAATAATTAAAAAAAATCTTAATAAGAAGAAATTATGTTGAACTAAATTATTAATTACTAATCATTTAGGGAAAAATCCTAGGAAGGGGGGTAATCCTCCTAAAGAAAAAAAATTAAATATAAAAATTAATTTTATTATTTTTATAGAATTTAGGGAATTAAATAATTGATTTAAATAAAAAATTTGATTTAAATTTAAAATTAAAATAATATTTAATGAAATTACTCTGTAAATAATAAAATAAATCAATCAAATATATTGTGAATTTATTATACTAGCCAGTATTCATCTAATATGATTAATTGAGGAATAAGCTATAATTTTTCGTAATCTTATTTGATTTAAACCTAGGATTCCTCTGATAATAGTCGACAAAAGAATAATTCTTAAGAAAAACCTTCTTAATTTACAATTATAAAAAATTAATACTATAGGGGCTAGTTTTTGTCAAGTTAGTATTAATAATCTATTTATTCAATTTAAACCTTCTAATACTTCGGGGAATCAAGCATGGAATGGGGCAGCTCCAATTTTAGTAAGTAAGGCTGAATTTAAAATTATATTAAGGAAAATTATATTTTCAGAAAAATATTCTTTTAAATTTAAAGCTAAAATAATTGAAAATAATAGAATTCTTGATGCTAAAGTTTGGGTAATAAAATATTTTAAGGCTGCTTCTGAGGGGTATAAATTTTTTCTATTTCTCAATAGGGGAATAATTGAGAGTAGATTAATTTCTAAGCCTATCCATATTCTTAGTCAAGAGTAAGATGAAATTGCAATTAATGATCCAAAGATTAAGGTAATAAAAAAAAGAATTTTATATAAATTAAAAATTAAAAAGAGAAAGATTAAAACTTTCATAAATGAGGTATGAACCCATTAGCTTTATTAGCTTATCTTTTTATATTTTAGTTTATGATGAATATAAGTTTTTGATACTTAAGGAAATAGTTTGATCCTATTAAATATAATTTAATTTATAATGGAGGTGGTGGTGCATCACATTATTAATTCTATCAAAATTATCCTTTTGCTCAGGCACTCCATT